AATGAATTGCCTGACAAAAAGGGTTACCTTGATAGGGTAAATTATGTATTAATATTACATTCATTATAAATTTATATTTAATAGAATTAAACTATTCCTAAAAGTATCAAAAACTTTTGTGCATCATACACTAAAATATAAACAAAAAGATAAGCTAATTAAGCTACTGGGTTCATACCCCATTTATAAAGGTTATAACCCTTTTCTTTTTAATTATTTTTAATAATTCTGCTAAAATTATATTCTTTTTTATTTTAATAATAGGAACAATAATTACTATCTCATCTAATTCTTGGTTAGGTGCTTGAATAGGTTTAGAAATTAATTTATTATCATTTATCCCCCTAATAAGAGATAATAATTTAATATCAACAGAAGCCTCCCTTAAGTACTTTTTAACTCAAGCAATTGCATCAGCTGTATTATTATTTGCTATTATTTTAATATATATAAATAATTTTCCAACAATTCAATATAATTTAATATTTAATAATTTAATTATTTATTCATCTTTATTATTAAAAAGTGGAGCAGCACCATTTCATTTTTGATTTCCAAATGTAATAGAAGGGTTATCCTGAATAAATGCTTTAATTTTAATAACATGACAAAAAATTGCTCCTCTTGTATTAATTTCTTATACTAACTGAAGAAATTTTGTTTATTTAGTTGTTATTTTTTCAACAGTAGCAGGTGCATTAGGAGGATTAAATCAAACTTCTCTTCGTAAATTAATAGCTTTTTCTTCAATTAATCATTTAGGATGAATATTAACTGCTATACAAGCTAGTGAATCAACTTGATTGATTTATTTTTTAATATATTCATTTTTATCTTTTAGATTAATTTTTATATTTAATAATTTTAAAATATATCATATTAACCAAGTTTTTAATTCATTTTTTAATTCAAAAATTTTAAAATTTTGTTTATTTTTTAATTTATTGTCTTTAGGTGGACTTCCACCATTCATTGGATTTTTACCAAAATGATTAGTTATCCAATTACTAATTGTTAATAATCAATATATTTTAATAACAATTATAACTATAATAACTTTAATTACATTATTTTTTTATTTACGTTTATGTTTTGCTGCATTTATACTAAATTATTCTGAAAATAATTGAATTAATAATATACAAATAAATAATTTATCATTTAAATGTATATTATTTTTTTCTTTTATTTCAACATTTAGATTAATTTTAATTTCTTTAGTTTATTTTATTTATTAATTTCAAATAAATTTAACTATTTAAATATTTATAAAAGGTTTTAAGTTAAAAAAACTAATAACCTTCAAAGTTATAAATATAAGTTAAATCTTTTAAGCCTTAGTAATTATTTTACTCCTTTAGAATTGCAGTCTAATATCATTATTGACTATAAAGCCTAATTGATTAAAAAGAATTAATTCTTATAAATAGATTTACAGTCTATCGCCTAAATTCAGCCATTTAATCGCGACAATGACTTTTTTCAACAAATCATAAAGATATTGGAACTTTATATTTTATTTTCGGAGCTTGAGCTGGAATAGTAGGAACTTCTCTTAGAATTTTAATTCGAGCTGAATTAGGACATCCAGGAGCTTTAATTGGTGATGATCAAATTTATAATGTAATTGTTACAGCTCATGCTTTTGTTATAATTTTTTTTATAGTAATACCTATTATAATTGGTGGATTTGGAAATTGATTAGTGCCTTTAATATTAGGAGCCCCAGATATAGCATTTCCTCGAATAAATAATATAAGTTTTTGGTTATTACCTCCTTCTCTTACACTATTACTTGTTAGTAGTATAGTAGAAAACGGAGCTGGAACAGGTTGAACAGTTTATCCTCCTCTTTCATCTGTTATTGCTCATGGAGGAGCTTCTGTTGATTTAGCTATTTTCTCTTTACATTTAGCAGGAATTTCTTCTATTTTAGGGGCAGTTAATTTTATTACAACAGTTATTAATATACGATCAACTGGAATTTCATTTGATCGAATACCATTATTTGTATGAGCAGTTGTATTAACTGCATTATTACTTTTATTATCTTTACCAGTATTAGCTGGAGCTATTACAATACTTTTAACAGATCGAAATTTAAATACATCATTCTTTGATCCAGCCGGTGGAGGAGATCCAATTTTATACCAACATTTATTTTGATTTTTTGGTCATCCAGAAGTTTATATTTTAATTTTACCTGGATTTGGAATAATTTCTCATATTATTAGTCAAGAGTCAGGAAAAAAAGAAACTTTTGGTGCATTAGGAATAATTTATGCAATAATAGCAATTGGTCTTCTTGGTTTCATTGTATGAGCACATCATATATTTACAGTAGGAATAGATGTTGATACACGAGCTTATTTTACTTCAGCAACTATAATTATTGCCGTACCAACAGGTATTAAAATTTTTAGTTGATTAGCTACACTTCATGGAACTCAATTAAATTATTCTCCAGCTATATTATGAACTTTAGGATTTGTTTTTTTATTTACAGTAGGAGGTTTAACAGGAGTAATTTTAGCAAATTCATCAGTTGATATTATTCTTCATGATACTTATTATGTAGTTGCCCATTTTCATTATGTATTATCAATAGGAGCTGTATTTGCTATTATAGCGGGATTTGTTCATTGATACCCTTTATTTACAGGATTAATTTTAAATTCAAAATGATTAAAAAGTCAATTTTTAATTATATTTATTGGTGTAAATTTAACCTTTTTTCCTCAACATTTCTTAGGATTAGCAGGCATACCTCGACGATATTCAGATTATCCAGATGCTTATACTACATGAAATGTAGTTTCAACTATTGGTTCATCTATTTCATTATTAGGAATTTTATTTTTTTTATTTATTATTTGAGAAAGTTTAATTTCACAACGACAAGTAATTTATCCAATACAATTAAATTCTTCAATTGAATGATTACAAAATACACCCCCAGCAGAACATAGATATTCTGAATTGCCTATTTTAACAAACTTCTAATATGGCAGATTAGTGCAATGGATTTAAGCTTCATATATAAAGTATTTTACTTTTATTAGAATATTTATTAATTAAATTTATGAATAAATAAATGACAACATGAGCTGCCCTTGGCCTTCAAGATAGTGCCTCTCCTCTTATAGAACAACTTACATTCTTTCATGATCATACACTTATAATTTTAGTAATAATTACAACTTTAGTTGGTTATTTAATATTTATATTATTTTTTAATAATTATACAAACCGAAATCTATTACATGGTCAAACTATTGAAATAATTTGAACTATTTTACCAGCTATTGTACTTTTATTTATTGCATTTCCTTCTTTACGATTATTATATTTATTAGATGAAATCAATGAACCTTCAGTAACTTTAAAAACTATTGGTCACCAATGATATTGAAGTTATGAATATTCAGATTTTATAGGGATAGAATTTGATTCTTATATAATTCCAACAAATGAATTAACAACAAGTCAATTTCGATTATTAGATGTAGACAATCGAGTAATTTTACCTATAAATTCTCAAATTCGAATTTTAGTGACTGCGGCAGATGTAATTCATTCTTGGACAGTTCCTTCTTTAGGAGTAAAAGTTGATGGAACTCCTGGTCGTTTAAATCAAACTAATTTTTTAATAAATCGACCAGGTTTATTTTATGGACAATGTTCTGAAATTTGTGGTGCTAATCATAGTTTTATACCAATTGTAATTGAAAGAATTTCAATTAATCACTTTATTAAATGAATTACAAATAGAGTAAATTCATCATTAGATGACTGAAAGCAAGTATTGGTCTCTTAAACCACTTAATAGTAAATTAGCACTTACTTCTAATGAAAAAAAAATTAGTTAAAACTATAACATTAGTATGTCAAACTAAAATTATTAAAATATTTAATATTTTTTAATTCCACAAATAGCTCCTATTGGCTGATTAAGTTTATTTATTATTTTTTCAATTATTTTTATTTTATTTAGAATAATAAATTATTATTCAATAATTCCTAAATCTCCTAAATCTCAAATTTCACAAAAATTAACTAAATCATTAAATTGAAAATGATAAGTAATTTATTCTCAGTATTTGACCCTTCATCAAGAATTTTTAATTTATCTTTAAACTGAATAAGAACATTTTTAGGATTATTAATAATTCCATCAGTATATTGACTTATACCTTCCCGATATCATGTATTTTGAAATTCAATTTTATTAACATTACATAAAGAATTTAAAACATTATTAGGACCATCAGGTCATTCAGGATCAACATTTATTTTTGTTTCTTTATTTTCATTAATTTTATTTAATAATTTCATAGGATTATTTCCTTATATTTTTACAAGAACTAGTCATTTAACATTAACTTTAACTTTAGCATTACCTTTATGATTATGTTTTATAATTTATGGATGAATTAATAATACCCAACATATATTTGCTCATTTAGTGCCTCAAGGAACTCCAGCAATTTTAATACCTTTTATAGTTTGTATTGAAACAATTAGTAATGTAATTCGTCCAGGAACTTTAGCAGTTCGATTAGCCGCTAATATAATTGCTGGTCATTTATTATTAACATTATTAGGAAATACAGGACCTTCACTTTCATATGTAATTGTATCTTTACTTTTAATTGGTCAAATTGCTTTATTAATTCTTGAATCAGCAGTTGCAATTATTCAATCTTATGTATTTGCTGTATTAAGAACATTATATTCTAGAGAAGTTAATTAATGTCAACACACGCCAATCACCCATTTCATTTAGTAGATTATAGTCCATGACCTCTAACAGGAGCTATTGGTGCTATAACTTCAGTTTCAGGTTTAATTAAATGATTTCATCAATATGAAATTTCATTATTTGCATTAGGAAATATTATTACTATTTTAACTGTTTATCAATGATGACGAGATGTATCACGTGAAGGAACATTTCAAGGATTACATACTATTTCAGTTACTCTAGGTCTTCGATGAGGAATAATTTTATTTATTTTATCTGAAGTATTATTTTTTATTTCTTTTTTTTGAGCTTTTTTTCATAGAAGATTATCTCCTGCTATTGAATTAGGAGTATCATGACCACCTATAGGGATTAAATCCTTTAATCCATTTCAAATTCCTTTATTAAATACTGCAATTCTTTTAGCCTCAGGGGTAACAGTAACATGAGCTCATCATAGTTTAATAGAAGGAAATCATTCTCAAGCCACACAAGGATTATTTTTTACAGTATTATTAGGTATTTATTTTACAATTTTACAAGCATATGAATATATTGAAGCACCATTTACAATTGCCGATTCAGTCTACGGATCTACTTTTTTTATAGCAACAGGTTTCCACGGAATTCATGTATTAATTGGTACTACATTTTTATTAGTATGTTTAATTCGACATTTAAATAATCACTTTTCAAAAATTCATCATTTTGGATTTGAAGCAGCTGCATGATACTGACATTTTGTTGATATTGTTTGATTATTTCTTTATATTTCAATTTATTGATGAGGAGGTTAAATAATTAATAAATTAATTATTTATATAGTATATAAGTATATTTGACTTCCAATCATAAGGTCTACTAAATTAGTAGTATAAATAATTTTTATAATTACTATTATAACATCAATTTTAATTATAATTTCTAGAGTAATAATAATATTAGCATCAATTTTGTCAAAAAAAACATTAACAGATCGAGAAAAATGTTCACCTTTTGAGTGTGGATTTGATCCAAAATCTTCATCACGTCTTCCTTTTTCTTTACGATTTTTTTTAATTACAATTATCTTTTTAATTTTTGATGTAGAAATTGCTTTAATTTTACCAATAATTTTAATTATTAAAATTTCAAATATCTTTATATGAACAACTACTTCAATCATTTTTATTATCATTTTAATTATTGGATTATATCATGAATGAAATCAAGGAATATTAAATTGATCAAATTAGGGTTGTAGTTAATTATAACATTTGATTTGCATTCAAAAAGTATTGAAATTTCAATCTACCTTAATTTTGAATATGAAGCGATTTATTGCAATTAGTTTCGACCTAATTTTAGGTAATTAAATACCCTTATTTTCAATTAATTTATTAATTAATTAATTGAAGCCAAAAAGAGGCTTATCACTGTTAATGATAGAATTGAGAATTATACTCCAATTAAGGAAGTATGATGCTCAAGAAAAAGCTGCTAACTTTTATCTTTTAATGGTTAAATTCCATTTATACTTCTATTTATATAGTTTAATAAAAACATTACATTTTCATTGTAAAATTAAAATATTTTATTTTTATAAATTACAAAAATTAATTCACTATATTCAAAAATTACATAATTACCCTAACATCTTCAATGTTATGCTCTAAATTTAAGCTACTTGAATAAAATAATAAAAAAAATCTAAATAAAAAAGTAATCCACAAAACAAATAATAAAAGATAAATTTTTAAATTATTATTTTGAAGGAAAAAATTTCAATTAGAAATTTCAATTAATCTATTAAATAAATTTTGACCCCCTAAAAATTCTGACCAACCTTGATCAAATGATTTATAAACAACTCCTCCTAAATATAATGGAAAATTAATAATTCCATAAGTAGAAATATAAGGTATAAATCATATAGAACCAAAAAAATAACTAATTAAATATTTATTAAATGATTTATTTAAATGAAATAAAGAAACATTAGAAATTAAATAACCTATAAATCCTCCAACAATACAAACAAATATAGTTAATAATTTTATATATATAGGTAAACAAATCATATAAGGAGTAGAAAAAATTAATCATCTAAGTATTCTACCTCCAATAATTCTCATAATTAATAAACCTCTTATTCCACGAAGTATAATTCAACCTTCATCTCTTAATATATTTAAAGATCCACAATTTAATTCTCCAGTCATTGAATAATAAACTAAACGAAAAGAATAACAAACAGTTAATCCAGTAGAGAAAAAAAATAAAAAGAAAGAAAAAAAATTAATATAATTTAACGAAACAATTTCTAAAATTATATCCTTAGAATAAAATCCAGCTAAAAAAGGTATTCCACATAAAGCTAAATTAGCAACATTAAAACAAGAAGTAGTTAAAGGTATATAAACTCCTAATCCTCCTATTAAACGAATATCCTGAGAATTATGTATATTATGAATAATAGCTCCTGCACATATAAACAATAATGCTTTAAATAATGCATGAGTTAAAAGATGAAAAAAAGCTAATTTATAAAATCCTATAGATAAAATTCTTATTATTAATCCTAATTGTCTTAGTGTAGAAAGAGCAATAATTTTTTTTAAATCAAACTCAAAATTAGCCCCTAATCCAGCTATAAATATTGTTAAACCAGATAATAACAATAATAATTGACCTAAAAAAGAATTATGTAATAAAATATTAAAACGAATTAATAAATAAACTCCTGCAGTTACAAGAGTTGAAGAATGAACTAAAGCAGAAACAGGAGTTGGAGCTGCTATAGCAGCAGGTAATCAAGAAGAAAAAGGAATTTGAGCTCTTTTAGTTATAGCAGCTAATACTATTAATCCCCCAATAACTTCTATTTCAATTCTATTTTTTATTGATTCTAAATAAAAAATATAATTTCAACTTCCATAATTTAATATTCAAGCAATTGCAAGTAAAAAAGCAACATCACCAATACGATTTGATAAAGCAGTTAATATACCAGCATTATAAGACTTAACATTTTGAAAATAAATTACTAAACAATAAGAAACTAATCCCAATCCATCTCAGCCCAATAAAATACTAATTATATTAGGACTAATAATTAATAATATTATAGATAATACAAATATAAGAACTAATATAATAAAACGATTAATATTAATATCTCTTCTTATATATTCTTTTCTATAATAAATTACTAAAGAAGCAATTAACAAAACAAAAGACATAAATAATAAACTTATTCAATCAAATAAAATAGTTATAACAATTCTAGAAGAATTCAGTCTAATAACTTCTCATTCAAAAAAAATACAATAATCTATTAATAAAAATATTAAACTTAAAATAAATAAATTAATTCTAATACTTAATAAAATTAAAAATCTAATTCTACAAATTGATAAATATTTCATAATTTAAAATGACATAAATCATATCATTGACACCACAAATCAATATTTTAAATAAACTATTTAAATTTTAAAGTCAAAAAAAGAAAATTTCATTTTTTAAAATTAATAAATTTAAAGGAAATCAATGAAGTATTAAAATAAAATATTCACGAATTTTACCTCCACTAAATGAATAAACTCCAGAAAATCCTTTTCCATGTTGTCTATAAGCATATAAATATAAAGTATAAGCAGCTCTAAAAAAAGATAATAAAGATAAAGAAATTATAGTTAATCATGATCAACTAACAATTCTATTTAATAAACTAATTTCACCTAATAAATTTAATGAAGGAGGAGCAGCTATATTACAAGAACTTAATAAAAATCATCATAAAGTTATTGATGGTATAAAATTTAATAATCCCTTATTAATTAATAAACTTCGACTACCTAATCGTTCATAAGTTATATTAGCCAAACAAAATAAACCTGATGAACATAATCCATGACCAATTATAAGAGTATAAGACCCACATAAACCTCAGTAACTTAAAGTTATTAATCCTCCTAAAACAATTCCTATATGAGCTACAGAAGAATATGCAATTAAAGCCTTTAAATCAGTTTGTCGCAAACAAACTAAACTAATTAATACACCCCCAATTAATCTAATTCTAATTCAAATATAATTATATTTAATACCACTAAATTGTAAAAAAGAAAAAACCCGTAATAAACCATAACCCCCTAATTTAAGTATAATACCAGCTAAAATTATTGAACCAGAAACAGGAGCTTCAACATGAGCTTTAGGTAATCATAAATGAACTAAAAATATAGGTATCTTAACTAAAAATGCTAAAATTAAAGACAAATATAATAAATCATAATTAAATAAATAATTAGTTAAAAGATAAAAATCTAATGTTATTAATTTATCAAATAAATAAAAAATACCAATTAGTATTGGTAAAGAAACCATTAAAGTATAAAATAATAAATATACACCAGCTTGTAAACGTTCAGGTTGATAACCTCACCCCAAAATTAAAAATAAAGTAGGAATTAATCTTCTTTCAAAAAATAAATAAAATAAAAATAAATTTATACTAGCAAATCTTAAAATCAAAAATAATAGCAAAATTAAAATATTTAATAAAAATAAATTTTTATAATTATTAAATTTATTAACAGACTCACTAGCAGTAATTATAAGAGTACAAATTCAAAAACTTAACAAAATTAATCCGTAAGAAATAGTATCAAATCCTAAAAAATAAGAAATATTTATAAAATAATTAGTACAAAAATTTATTGTAATAAATAAAAATGTAATTAAAAATATTAAATTTTGAACCATTCAAAATGAACTATTTATAAAACAAATTGGACTAATAAAAATTATTATAAAAATTAATTTTAACATTGTAAAATATTAAATGATTGAAAATAATCATTACCATGAGTACGAATTATTGAAACAAGAATTGAAAGACCTAATGCACCTTCACAGACTCTAAAAGTTAAAAAAACTATACTAAAAAATCTTCTATGATTTATTAAATTTAAATAAATAAATAATAAAAAAAATAAATTTAATACAATATATTCTAATCTTAAAAGTATTGATAATAAATGCTTTCGATTAGAAACAAATGTAAAAATTCCAATTAAAAATAAAAAACAAGGTAAACCTAAATATAATATTATTAACATTAGTTTTAATAGTTTAATAAAAACATTGGTCTTGTAAATCAAAAATAAGATTTTATCTTTTAAAACTTCAAGAGAAAAGTAATTACTTTTTCATTAATCCCCAAAATTAATATTTTACATAAACTACCTCTTGACATTATACAACTAATTTTATATAGATCAAATTTAATTTCAAGATTTATCTTTATACAAATAAATCATCCCCTAGCTATAGGATTAATACTATTATTCCAAACTTTACAAATTTGTTTAACAACAGGATTAATAGCTAAAAGATTCTGATTTTCTTATATTTTATTTTTAATTTTCCTTGGAGGAATATTAGTTTTATTTATTTATGTTACATCCCTAGCTTCAAATGAAATATTTTCATTTTCAATGAAATTAACAACTATCTGTTTATTAACTTTCACTTTATTAATAATTCTTAGATTAATAATAGATAAATCATTAATCTCAATTTTTTTGGAAAATAATGAAATAAAATTTATAAATAATACAAATTTATTTACAGAAGAAAATTCATTAAATCTTAATAAATTATATAATTTTCCAACAAATTTTGTTACAATTTTATTAATAAATTATTTATTAATTACATTAATTGTAGTAGTAAAAATTACAAAATTATTTTATGGACCTTTACGATTAATAAACTAATGAACAAACCTTTACGAACCCAACATCCTCTATTTAAAATTGCTAATAATGCTTTAGTAGATTTACCTGCACCTATTAATATTTCAGCTTGATGAAATTTTGGTTCACTTCTTGGATTATGTTTAGTAATTCAAATTTTAACAGGATTATTTTTAGCAATACACTATACGGCAGATATTAATTTAGCATTCAATAGTGTAAATCATATTTGCCGAGATGTAAATTATGGTTGATTATTACGAACTTTACACGCCAACGGTGCATCATTTTTCTTTATTTGTATTTATTTACATGTAGGACGAGGTATCTATTATGGATCATATCTTTTTACTCCTACATGATTAGTAGGTGTATTAATTTTATTTTTAGTAATAGCAACAGCTTTCATAGGATATGTATTACCATGAGGACAAATATCTTTTTGAGGAGCAACAGTTATTACAAATTTATTATCAGCAATTCCTTATTTAGGAACTGATTTAGTTCAATGAATTTGAGGAGGATTTGCAGTTGATAATGCAACATTAACACGATTTTTTACATTTCATTTTATCTTACCTTTTATTGTATTAGCAATAACTTTAATTCATTTATTATTTCTTCATCAAACAGGATCAAATAATCCAATTGGATTAAATTCTAATGTTGATAAAATTCCATTCCATCCTTATTTTACTTATAAGGACATTGTAGGATTTATTATCATAATTATAAGTTTAATTATTTTAACATTAACAAATCCATATTTACTAGGTGATCCAGATAATTTTATTCCAGCTAACCCATTAGTTACACCAGTCCATATTCAACCAGAATGATATTTTTTATTTGCTTATGCAATTCTTCGTTCAATTCCAAATAAATTAGGAGGAGTTATTGCACTAGTTCTATCAATTGCAATTTTAGCAATTTTACCATTTTATCATTTAAGTAAATTTCGAGGTATCCAATTTTATCCTATTAATAAAATTTTATTTTGAATTATAGTAGTAACAGTTATTTTATTAACTTGAATTGGAGCACGACCTGTAGAAGATCCATATGTACTAGTAGGACAAATTTTAACAGTAGTTTATTTTTTATATTATATTATTAATCCACTAATTAATAAATGATGAGATAATTTAATTTATTAAATTTTTAAGTTAATGAGCTTGAAAAGCATATGTTTTGAAAACATAAGATAGAAATTTAATTTTCTATTAACTTTACTAAATTAAATCAACCACATTAAATAAATTAATAATAATTTAAATCCAATAAAAAATAATAAATAATTTAATGAAAAAGGTAAAAAACATTTTCAAGCTAAATATATTAATTTATCATAACGAAATCGAGGAAGAGTTCCACGAACTCAAATAAATACAAACGAAATAAAACTCAACTTAATATAAAATAAAAAAGTAAATAAATCACATCCAAAAAAAATTACACAAAACAACATTCTTATAAATAAAATTCTAGCATATTCAGCTATAAAAATTAAAGCAAACCCACCACTTCTATATTCAACATTAAACCCAGAAACTAATTCAGATTCACCTTCAGCAAAATCAAATGGAGTTCGATTAGTTTCAGCTAAACAAATACAAAATCAAACTAAACTAATAGGAAATAAAATAACAACAAATCAAATATAATATTGAAAATAATAAAAATCTAATATATTATAGCTTCCAATTAAAAAAACAAAAGATAATAAAATTAAAGCTATTCTAACTTCATAAGAAATAGTTTGAGCAACCGCACGTAATCCCCCTAATAAAGCATAATTTGAATTAGAAGATCAACCAGCAATTATAACTGTATAAACACCTAAACTAGTACAACATAAAAAAAATAATAATCCTAAATTAAAAGAAAATAATTTAACAAATAAAGGAATACACAATCAAACAATTAAAGAAATAAATAAAGAAAAAATTGGAGAAAAATAATAAGATATATAATTTGATAAAAGAGGATAAGTTTGTTCTTTAGTGAATAACTTAATTGCATCACATATAGGCTGTGGAATTCCTATAATTCCAACTTTATTAGGACCTTTTCGAATTTGAATATACCCTAATACCTTTCGTTCTAAAAGAGTTAAAAATGCTACTCTAACTAAAACACAAATTACCAAAATTAATCTACCAATAAAAGATAAAATAAATTCTAAAAAAAACAAGTATTATTTGTAATAAAAATTACATAAATAAATTCTAAATTTATTGCACTAATCTGCCAAAATAATATAAATTAATAATATTCTTAAATTAAAATATAATTATTTTAATATTTGGTCCTTTCGTACTAAAATATTATAATAAATTAAAGATAGAAACCAACCTGGCTTACGCCGGTCTGAACTCAGATCATGTAAGAATTTAAAAGTCGAACAGACTTAATATTTAAGCGGCTACACCTAAAAATATATCTTAATCCAACATCGAGGTCGCAAACTTTTTTATCGATAAGAACTCTCCAAAAAAATTACGCTGTTATCCCTAAAGTAACTTAATCTTATAATCGTTATTAACGGATCAATAAATCATAAATTAATGATTTTAATAATTAAAAGTTTATTAAATTTTAACATCACCCCAACAAAATATTTAATATTATTAAAATAAAATATATCTAAAAAATTAAAATAATAATAAATATAAAGATTTATAGGGTCTTCTCGTCTTTTAATTAAATTTTAGCTTTTTAACTAAAATATAAAATTCTATAATAAATTTACATGAAACAGTTTATACTTCGTCCAACCATTCATACCAGCCTTCAATTAAAAAACTAATGATTATGCTACCTTTGCACAGTTAAAATACTGCGGCCATTTAAATTTATTCAGTGGGCAGGTCAGACTTTAAAAATAACTCAAAAAGACATGTTTTTGTTAAACAGGCGAGTATATAAATTTGCCGAGTTCTTTATATAAACTTGTCATATAAAATTATATGTACAATATTAATATACTAATTTTATCATTATTTATTTTCATAAAAAATTTATGAAAAAATTTTTATAAAAATTTAAAATTATAATAAATAATATAAGTTATAAAATAATTTATAACAAACTCATAAATGATTGAAAATTCTATTCATACATTTTATATTTAATTTATTAATTTTTAATAATTTATTTTAAAGCTTATCCCTTAAAATATTCAAATTAATAATTTTTTTAATTAAATAAATAAATAAAAAATTAAAAATTTGTAAATTAAATTTATTTCTAAAAAAACTAGATACCTTTATAAACGAATAACATTTCATTTCTAATTATCTATTTAAAATAATTTTGATACATTAACTTTAATAAATAATTAACTCTTATAAAATCGAGATTAATAAAATAATTATTAATTATTTGATAAACCCTGATACACAAGGTACAATAAATAAAATTTTCTTTTTAAATAATTATTTTTCAAATTATTTCAATTATCTTTCACAATACTTAATAAACTATTATTAATATTATTTTTTCATTAAAAATTACTAAAACACTAAATTATATAATTATTTTTAATAAATTATAAATAAAAAAAAAAAAATTAATAAATAAATATTAAATCAATTTAAATTGATTTGCACAAAAATCTTTTCAATGTAAATGAAATACTTTACTAAATAAGCTTTAAATTGTCATTCTAGATACACCTTCCGGTACATCTACTATGTTACGACTTATCTTATCTTAAAATAAGAGCGACGGGCGATGTGTGCATATTTTAGAGCTAAAATCAAATTTTTAATCTTTAAAATTTTACTATCAAATCCATCTTCATTAAATATTTCAAATTTAAATTCGCTTAAATAATTTTATTGTAACCCATTTCTACTTAAATATAAGCTACACCTTGATCTGATATAAATTTTAATAAAAATTATAGAAAATTATTATTCTTATAAAATATTCTTATAACGACGGTATATAAACTGAAAAACAAATTTAAGTGAGGTACATCGTGGATTATCAATTATAGAACAGGTTCCTCTGAATAGACTAAAATACCGCCAAATTTTTTAAGTTTCAAGAACATAACTAATACTACCTTAGTGTTTATATTTACATTTTAAATAATAGGGTATCTAATCCTAGTTTATTTTTAAAATTTACAAGCTTTAATTAATCCAAAATAAAAATTTATAAATTTAAAATTTCACCTAATAAATTTATAATTATTTTATATGTAAAAAATTTAACTCACACTAAACTAATTTTATTTGTATTATTTGTATAACCGCGGCTGCTGGCACAAATTTAGCCAATACTATATGAAATTACTATTTACAAATTTCTTTGATTAATAAAATTAATTACTGAGACTATAATAAAATTTATTTATTATTTAAATAAATAAAAATCCACGCAAAAACTTACATATAAAATAAATCAATAATAAAATTTTAAGCTAAAATAAAACTTTAATATAATATAAATTTTATTTAAATATAAAATATAAAAATTTTTAATTTATCATTTAAATAATTAAATTTAAATAATATTCTATAAAAATCAATTTTTATTTAAATAAAATTAATTAGTATCTCCTCCTCACAAATAAACAGACCCCCTATCATATTTATTTATATTAGAAAAAAATAATTTATTTTTTTATTTTATATTTAATAATTAATAATTAATAATGAATATATAAAATAAAATAATTTATTATTTAAATAATTAAATTTAAATAATATTCTATAAAAATTAATTTTTATTTAAATAAAATTAATTAGTATTTCCTCCTCACAAATAAACAGACCCCCTATCATATTTATTTATATTAAGAAAAAATTAATTTTTTTTTAATTTTATAAATTATATTTATTAATTAATAATAAAATATTAAATAATAAAGATTTTAAATTTAAATAATTAAATTTAAATAATATTATATAAAAATTAATTTTTATATAAATAAAATTAATTAGTAATTATAATTTATAATTAAAAAAATTTAATTAATAAATAGATTTCTATGTTTTTTTTTTTTTTTTTTTTTTTTATAAATTTATAAAAATAAAAATTTTTATTTAATATTTATTATTTATATGTATATATATATAAATATTAAATATTTATATACATATATATATGTATATAAATATTTATTTATATATATATATAAATATAAATATTTAATATTTCAACATATAAATATATTATATAAAATATTTATTTATATTAGTAAATATATTATTAATTAATAGATATATAGAAATGAAGAGGGTTTAATTTATATTTAATAATTATTACCCATACCTGCATGTATATTTAATAAGTATTGTTTCTATAAATACTACATATATTAATAACTACATATTAATATATTTTTTATTTAGAAATTAACTTTTATATATATTATATATATATATATAAATATTTAATTAATAAATATATAATATATATATTCCATTTCTATATTATATATATATGTATATAAATATTTAATTAATATATATATAATTATTATCTAAATAGATTAATATATGTATATAAATATTTAATTAATTAATAGGTATCTATATTCATATAAAAAAAAACCCTAAGATTCATAGATCTATAAACATTTTGTTTAATTTATTAGTAGATAAAATAATCTGACGTTCTACATTTATATAGATACATGTTAAGGCCAACCTTTTATTATCATCTTAGATTAGTCTATTATATTGATCTTTTACCTCTCGGAAATGGCTATATTGGCATTTTTAGTTATTTATTAATAATTTAATCAATATTAAAAAATTACTTATTTTTATACACTATATAATATTTAAATATAATTTATATAATTATATTATAAACTTAAAAATTAATAGTAAAAAAAAAAAAAAAAAAAAAAAAAAACATGGAAAATTATCTTTTTTAAATGAAATAAGTTATTTCCTTTC